GCTTGGGCTGCTTTAATGGTAGTCTTTACATTTTCCCTTTCACTTGTCGTATGGGGAAGAAGTGGACTCTAGAAATACTCCTTAACTAATTGAGTTTTGAGTTGAGGAATCAAACTGTATCAATTGTTTTATAGATCGTTCTGCAAAGTGTTTTTAAAGATATTAATGTCAATCAAAAAGAGATTTCAAGAATTCCCATGTTTCTATTACTTAAGGGGATATAGATGATAGGAAATTTTTTCAAAGTGAATTTTTCCTAGATTTCTAAGTTGGTTTTTTTTATAATACATGCCATACCCATATCATTTTTCTTTCTTTGATTCTTTCAGTGGATACTGCGATTTCTATTTGAAATAATAAGAAATCTAGGAATTCAAACTTGAAAATAAAAGTAAGAATTGCCTTTCGATTATTTTGTATTGATCAGAATCAATACAAATCAATCAAATAGATGGAGCAAAAAAATAGAATTGGGGTCGCTATGTACATAACATAGATGAAGATACATATTATAGATTGATCTATATTTAATTTAGTCTGTATCTTTATATAGTACAACTTTCTACCCTACAAAAAACTAATCTAATAGATAGTATGGTAGAAAGATTCATCTTTCTACCATACTATCAAATTTCCTCAAATACTGCTGATTCTAGCCTGCTCATTTCATTTAAGAAACGAAATTGGAATCCTTTTTTCTTTCCGTTTTTTCAATCATTGAAAAAGAAGTTTTTCAATCATTGAAAAAGAAGTCAAGTTTCATTCAAATTAATTATTTTGGCTGACCGTTTTTACATAGATAATAAGTAAAAAAGCAGTAGGAACTAGAATGAAGAGTGCAGTAGCAATAAATGCGAGAATATTTACTTCCATAATCTCATCGTTTTTTTTTTACTTCGCAATAACTCGGGATTTAATCCCATAGAGATGATAAAATTTTCGCCTATAAATTCAATGGGATGAATTACATTTTGATGATAATCAATCGGATTAATATCATGAATAACAATATCTGAGCTCTCATATCAATTCGCCGTCGCAAATTGAATAGTATAACATAGGAAGATCTTTTATCCATACTGAATCCAAAAAAATGGAATTCCTGATCTAAATCTAATCAAAAATCCCTTTTTTTTTTTTTTTCATAAATTATTGTTTTGTAGAACTTTTATATTCACTTTCATTAAAACTTTTATTAAAATCCTCCCCTCTTTTCTGTTTTATTAAAATCCTCCCCTCTTTTCTGGGGGTAGTACTAGAACGCATATATGAAAAGTTCAACGTACAATTTGAATGAGATAGAATGTTTCAAATTGAAATTAGTTAGTCTTAGCGATTGAGATAACAAAAAATCGGAGACAGAAAGAGAGATAGGATTAATCTGAAAAAAAAAAAATAGGAATAATCCCTATTGAGAGAAAAATTTATTCTATTAATATTATCTTCCTTTTCCCAGAACGGAAAGTGGAAAGATTAATTGATATAGTTGATTTATTGGTTATTGTATCCGTCGGGACTGACGGGGCTCGAACCCGCAGCTTCCGCCTTGACAGGGCGGTGCTCTAACCAATTGAACTACAATCCCAGGGAACTGAGGTATAGAGTATCCTTTTTTTTTGATTCAAAACATTTCTAATTCGAATTTTTGTATTGGAACGGAGACGCGAAATAGATATATACACACAAATAATAAAAAAAATATATAAGAGTATATAGCAGAAAAGTTGACTCTTTTATTCCGGGTATCAGCCGTTTCTAGAGGACAAATATCTTCATCTCATAGCGGATGAGCGAATTATTGGGCCGAGCTGGATTTGAACCAGCGTAGACATATTGCCAACGAATTTACAGTCCGTCCCCATTAACCGCTCGGGCATCGACCCAGGAAGAATCAATTTTATTTTCGTAGGCTTATTGATAATTCATGATCAACTTCCTTTTGTAGTACCCTACCCCCAGGGGAAGTCGAATCCCCGCTGCCTCCTTGAAAGAGAGATGTCCTGAACCACTAGACGATGGGGGCAGACATGCCCAACTGCCATCATACTATGTTCATAGTATGAACAGTTTTTTGAAATTGTCAATATTCAATATAATAAAAAAAGTCTATCTAATTTCTTAACTTATTATTATATTATGATTATTTCTATTTTTATATTCGAATTTAAGATTAACTTATAGAAATGAATATATTCATTGTATAGAATACATTATATATAAGTTAAGTAAGAGAAAGATATTGAAATTAATTCAATAGTAAAGCAAGATAATATGAAATTAAAGGATCCTTTCAGGAAGTGATTTGTCTACTATAAAGAAAAAATGAGGTTAAGTGAAACAAACTCCATTTTTCCACCGCATTTCGGAACGAGTCGCTAGTTGCTATTAGTATACCTCTGTATTGTATACTATACAATAACTTATGTATGGAATATGTATGGAATATATGTACATAGATACATTTTCTATGTATATACATAGTGACTATGTCAAGAATTGA